AAAGATTATGAGAAACTTCGAAAAACTAGAACCTAAACATAAGAATCTTTGACGAACAGAATCAAGAATAATTATTATTTCGACACAAGAAAAGAATTTTATACGTCCCTTTCTTGTGTCGAAGACTAGGAAAACGACTAATCCTTCCTAACAAAATGGGTTCCCCTCATTTATTCTTTCTTTTCGATTCTTCGCTTATTTTTTTTTTTTTATGTTTAGTATCTAGTCAATTTTTTCTATTTGAATAGAAAATCAGTGATGCATTATATTCTATTTTAATATGACTGATCACACCACTCCAATTTAGAAACAAAGAAAAGGGAAATTGAAAAACTTTTATTTACAATATACATACCATCATCAGTGCTATGTACAAGTAATTACTTATAGCTAGTAGAAAAAAGAATATAAACAAGTAAACAAAAGACTTTGCATTCTTTTTTTTATTATATATAACCTAATTTCCAACAAGAATTTTGTCCTTTTTCCACGAACTTGATGTTGATAAATTCAAGGACCTAGAAATTCATTTCGGACAATTGCACTTTCTCAAACTGTTTCTTTTTAAGAACCAAAAAGATTTGTGCCAAAATCACGGATGCCAAGAAGAACAAAAGACCTTGAACACGTAATGGATCTTGAAGTACTATTTCTGCATCTCCCTGACCAAATCCCCCCACATTAGGATTACTTGTTAATGGTTGATCAAGTTTGATAGACTCACTCTCTGAAACAAGAAGTTCGGGTCCTGGAGGAATAATATCAACCACTTGACGCCCGTCTGATGGATCCCCTATAGTTATTTCATATCCCCCTTTTTCCTTTCGTATTATTTTCGTTACTATACCTGCTGCTGTAGCATTATAAACCGTATTATTACTCTTGCTCCCGTCCGGATAAATCTGCCCCCGCCCTCTGTTTCCACCTACATATATGGGATATTTTAAGAAGTGAACATCCTTCTTAGTTGCAGGGTCGGGAGAAAGAATAGGAAAGGTAATTTCACTATATTTCTGACCCGGAACAGGACCTATCACAAGAATATTTTTTTTAGTAGGGCGATAACTTTGAAAAGACAGATTTCCTATCTTTTCTTTCATCTCGGGCGAAATACGATCGGGGGGGGCTAATTCAAACCCTTCAGGTAAAATCAGAACAGCCCCGACATTTAAACCACCCTTTTTCCCATTAGCAAGAACTTGTTTCACTTGGATATCATAAGGAATTCGAACAACTGCCTCAAATACAGTATCAGGAAGTACCGCTTGTGGAACCTCAATATCCACAGGCTTATTAGCTAAATGGCAATTGGCACATACAATACGCCCAGTTGCTTCTCGTGGATTTTCATAAACCTGTTGTGCAAAAATGGGATATGCATTTGAAATGTATGTCTGAGTTATTATGTATATCACGAGGGATACGGAAATAGATCGAGTAATCTGTTCCTTTATCCAAGAAAGGGTAGTTCTAGTTTGCATGGTCCAATCATTGATCCCGAAAATTTCTACAATAAATTAGGTAGGTTGCTAGTATAGTTCCCTATCCACGATTCCGCTCTTTACTAAACGAATTTCACTGCAATATAGGAAAATCCCCCTAGATTGCTAGAACTAGGAAGTATTATTTTGAATGCGCTTTTCCTATGTTAAACAGTAACAAACATTCGAATTGGATTAAGATTACAGTGGACCGTTTTTCAATCATTCATTGAATGATAAATCACTACAAGTGATGGAGATATACGATTTAAATACCGGAAAATCCAATATTTGAAAATTGTATCTATAATGACTGGAAAAGTGGAAACAAGCCCAGATATAATTTGATCATTATAAGAAAACCCAAAATCTTTGTACACAAAGCTAAGCAGAAATTCCCAACCGTGGGGTGAATGGAATCCGATACATAAATCGGTTAATAAAAGAATAGAAAAAGCTTTGATTGTGTCACTTAAGTTATATAAGAATTCCTGAACCCAAGAGTTAAAAAGAATAAGTTCTTTATTACCCAGAAGAGAATAACCACTTAGAATAACAAAATAGGTTAGATTTGTCGAGAAGTGTAAAATCGTATGAATACGATTCTCATTATGCATCTTGATCAATTGGATTGTTTCTTTTTGTATCCCTATACTCAATTTTGGAGTATATATCTCCGAAAATTCCTTTATCATTTCTTCCACCAAGAAAAGTTCCTTTAATTCTATGAATTTTTCTAGAATGCTCTTTTCTTGAATCTGATTCAAAAAAATTTCATATTTCCTAGTATTCCACCAATTTGTAATCCAAGATTCCATACTTTTTTGAAATAAAAGAGAGATCAAACCGGGCAAAAATACTATAAATGCAAAATATATAAGGGGAGTCAATTCTTTCTTTTTTGACATTTTTTTCATCTTTGAATTATTAATCACCCTATTCATCGATTCGATGTGATCTACTCTTTCGATCAAGCGTGAGTTCTATTACAAGATATGAATCCCCCCTTTTTTTGTGATTCAGTGTTTAGTTTAGCCCCTGACCCTACAAAGAATACAGAAATAGAATAAGACCGTTTCGAATTTGAATAAAGAAATCCTCAATTTTTATTTATTTTTTTTTCAGCTATTTTAATTAGTTAAATTTAAAAAAGTTTCTCCCTTACGATGGATACCCGAACGAGCTAATTTGAATTAGCCAATCCTATTTCAAGACGAAATAAACCCCCTGAGCCCAAGACTAGTTGAAAAAATTATGAAAAACAGTGTGATGATCAAAAAATAATGGCAAAACAAGACCGAATTCCGGTGATTTAGTATTTTTTTTTTGGTACTGAATTAAGTTTCGCGGATTTACATACTACGTTTTGCGGACAAAGCAGTTTTGTTTTATGGCTGTTCTATATAATATATGTATGATCCGGTTTGACTACAATGAGTGCTCTTATATTAGAATAAAAAAAAAAATAAAAAAAAAAGAGGATTCACAAGCTTTTTCCTTTTGATGAGAAATTAGTTTATTTTTCAAAAAATTTCAATAGGTACGCGCAAGAAATAGGCCAATTCAGCAGCTTTTTGTTCAATTTCGCGTGTAGTCAAATTCTCATCAGTACGAGTCAAGGGAATGTCCCCCTGGCCGCGGATTTCCATATAAAGAACACGGCGGGCATAAATGCCCTCTTTAACTTCTATTCTTATGGACTGAATATCTTTCATAAGGAATCGGAGGAAAATACGACGATTCTTTCCAGGAAATCCCCAACGAAAAATACACACTATTCCCCCTTTTCTATCGAATCGATCATAACCACTACCCACATTCCACGCAATTGTGCACCACAAATAGGAACTAATAAAAAGACCCGCGATACCGTAGAAAGACATCACGATCCCTTGTGGAAAAAAAGAGATTTGCTGATATGGAAATAAAGATATCAAATTCCTACCAAGATAACTGGAAGTTCCAACCAATAAAAATCCTACTGAACCTAAAAAAAGGAGACAGGCCCAACCGAAATTACTTATTTTTCGAGACCCTGTTATAAGTTCTATCCATATATGTTCTGATCGCCAACTCATACTAGATCCAGTTGTATTTTATTGGAAGTGAAAGAATAAACAAAATCCATTTGACTTTACTCTTTTTGTTTCCGAAGGAACTCTCATCAACTAGCCTTATTCTAATGTGAATCTTTAGGAGGCTTCGGAAGAAGCCGCACCCTATATAATATTATACTAACTAGATATCTGTATTATGATCTAAATCTAAGTCTTGAAAAAAAAAAAAGAAATGAGATTTCATCCCATCGGATCTCAAAAAATCTTGTTTTTTTGAATATGAAGAAATAACGAAGCCATTGCCATTGCCGGAAAAACTAGGCCCACTAAGGGCACAAAAATAGAGGGTAAGTTAAGAGTTGTCATAGAACGGATACCTCGATTTACTATTTGTACCTGTTATATATTGTTATAAGTGTTATATAAGGTATTTAAGAATAGAATAATTCTATTTGGAAGAAATTAGACTCTAAGATAAGTGAATATATATATAATAATTGAGTATAGAGTAAGTGCAAAGAGGATAGAACTAACTAAATGGACTTCGCTTTTTTAGCTTTCTACATAAACTATATGACTGATCCAACAGGGGTTATTAGTAATAATGACGATTCTCGGTAAAGTATAGAAGGATGCAAGACTCTATATAGAGACAATTTTTTCTATATACACTATATACATAAGTATAAGGAGAGTATGCAAATTTTTGCCTTCCCTGAAATTCGCGAAAAGCAAAAGTCGCACTTTTGTCTTGTTTGTTGATAGAGACTGGCGTTATGATTACTAATCATTAATATGACTAAAAAAGAATATCGCAAAAAATTAGGAAATTCTTGGTTCTCTCTTGATTCGCTCTACAATTGGATTTTATGTCACCAAAGAAAACGGAACTTTTCGTATTTTCATTTTAATTCCAATAAACTAATTGAACCTAACATTCTTTATTTTTTTTTTTTTTTTTTTCAAGGGAAAAAAGCGTGGAGTTGCAATAACTCACTCAGAACACCTTGTAAAGGATTACGTGGTACAATTGGGTCGAATAAACCCTTTTGGAATAAATATTCAGAGGCTTGTGAACCTTCTGGTACTGTCTTATTTAATGTTTGTTCAATTACTCGTTTACCCGCAAATGCAATATAGGCATTGGGTTCAGCAATAATGATATCCCCCAACATACCAAAACTCGCTGTCACCCCACCAGTAGTTGGGGATGTAAGGATTGATACATAGAATAACTTTTTATTTAATTGATAATCATATAAAGCAGAAGATATTTTAGCCATTTGCATCAAGCTCAAACTCCCTTCTTGCATCCGTGCTCCTCCGGAAGCACACACTAGAATAAGAGGGAGAAAGCTCTTGGTAGCATACTCGATCAAACGGGTGATTTTCTCGCCTACTGCGGATCCCATACTACCCCCCATAAACTGAAAATCCATAACCCCGATTGCTATTGGAATAC